ATTATTATAAAACTCCTGATTTTTTTATTTACTCATCAGGAGTTTTACTGTGATCATAAGTTTTATGGTACTTCCTATTCCTGATGCTTTGATCTCAAGTTGCATCAAAATTGTATTTTTAGAATCTTTCTTGATTTTTTTTTAAAATGTCTTGATCTCGGGTTGCATCAAAATTGTATTTTTAGAATTTTTCTTGATGCGGGAGTTTTAAAATAAATTAATTCGTTCCAATACTGCTTTTTTCTAAATAAAAGAAATTGAATTAAATTGAATTTTAATGTCTTCACTCTTGCGGGGCAAAGTTTGGGTGAAACTTTTATAAAATTTTTTTTAAAATTTTCTTGAAATTTACTTTTATGCCTAATTTATAGTCAATTAAGTCAATCCGACACCCCCTATAAAGACACCGTCAGGTAGAAATTATTTAGGGATCTGTGGATCCGGGAAAGGGTAGATATATGGTAGGGATAGTATCTAGAATATTGATAGAGAGAGATCTATTGAGTAGATGTAAATATTTTCCTAGAGCTTTACTTAGCACTTATATCAGGAATTAGTAGAATTACTATATATGGGGTAGGAAAGTGATCGCATAATTTTTGGTTACAAAAAATTATAGCCATCAACCTAATACTAAAACTATTTATCTGTTCGTCTAACTAATATAACTAAATATAACTTATCCTAATTATCTGTTTAATATAATATGAATGTATGTGAAATATTTATTACTATATCCACTCCGACCCGTAGGTATACCGAGGGGGCCCCAGGCCCGGAGGTGTCCGGAGGGGAGGCTCCGACTGGAGGAACAAGGAGGAGGGGGAATATTAATAATGTGCCAGTGATGTTTAATTAAAAAAAAGTTTGATTCTTGCTTGATTAAGTTGCTTTCTATTGATTGAACATGTAAATTTTTTTGTGTTATTTATTTTCTAAATGAAATCTAAAGAAATATTTTCAGTTCTAAGTATTAAATTTTTCAGAGTTATCTGGAATTAGTTAATTGAGTTAGTTAGACTAAACATTGTGCCAGCAGTCGCGGTTATACAATGTGAGGCGAGCAACTTTTTTTTGGTTTAGTTATTTAATTTTATTTTTATAATTTATTATATTTTCTTGAAGGTGAAATTTAGGAATTTAGTAATTTTATGGTTTATGATTAATAAGAAAGTCTTTACTGAGAATGGGATTAGATACCCCATTATTATAGATAGTAAATTTAACCTTAGTATTAATAGATATGATCTTTAAATTAAAAGAATTTGGCGGTAATTTAGTCTTTCCAGAGGAACCTGCCCTGTAATTGATAATCCACGATAAATTTTACTTTACTCAGGCTTGTATATCTCTGTCATTGAATGTTTTAGGAGGATATTTTCTATAATTTTTATGAAATTAATGTCAGGTCAAGGTGCAGCAATGGTAAAGAAGAGGTGGGTTACATTATAATTATATATGGATTAAAATATGGAAATTTATTTGAAATTGGATTTGGTAGTAATTTTTATTATAATATAAATTTGATTTAGCTCTAAATTATGTACATATCGCCCGTCATTCTCATTTTTAAATGAGACAAGTCGTAACAAAGTAGGCCTACCGGAAGGTGGGCCTGGATTTATTCAAACTATAACTTTGAGGAAGTATTATTATTTACATTAATAAGGTAACTGTGCAATTCAGTTTAGTTTGATAATTATCGACTTATTTTTATTTATTGTTTTTATTTTTTATTAAAATTAATTTTTTTGTTAGTATATTTTATTGAAATTATTAATTTAATTATAGTTTAAAGTACTGTGAAGGGATTTCTTTAATTAATAAAAAGTAGTTTTATTTTAATGTACCTTTTGTATCAGGGTTAATTAAATTAAATTATATATATACTTTTCCCGAAAGAAGGGGAGTTAGGATTTAAATGGTAGTTCTTTGTTTCAAAAAAGTTTTTAATTAAATCCTAGTAATGAAATGTTATTCGTTCCTTTATATCTGGTTTCCTCAGAATTTAATTTAATTAAGGTCTAATTATTAAGGTTGAATTTTATTACTTTTTAGGCTAAGGGCCCTGGGGATAAGCTCCGGGTCTAATACTAAAATATTTTTATTTAGATTTAGATTTAATAGGCTTAGAATCAGCCATTTTTATTTCGTTATAGGAAGTTCTTGTTTATTTTTTATTTGTTTATTTGTTTAGTTTTTTATGTGGATTAATTAATTAATTAATTTTTTTTGTAATTATGATTAAATTAGTATTTATTTTAAATAACTTACAGTAACTTGGCAATTTTGATTTCCGCCTGTTTAACAGAAACATGGTCTTTTGAATATTTATATAAGATCTAGCCTGCCCAATGATTAACTTGAATGGCCGCAGTATTTTAACTGTGCTAAGGTAGCATAATCATTTGTCTTTTAATTGAGGGCTTGAATGAATGGTTGGACGAGATATCTTCTTTCTTTAAGTTAGTGAATGAATTTAATTTTTTAGTTAAAAAGCTAAAATTATTTAGTGGGACGAGAAGACCCTATAGATCTTTACTATGATTAGGATTGATTAGTTTAGTAGTTTAATTAATTAAATTTTATTTTTAGTTTAATTGGGGTGATTGCAGAATTTTTTTAACTTCTGTTTTTAAATTTCATTGATGTATGATTTTTTGATCCAATAATATTGATTATAAGATTAAGTTACCTTAGGGATAACAGCGTAATTTCTTTGGATAGTTCATATTGATAAAGAAGATTGCGACCTCGATGTTGGATTAAAATAAGTGGTAAGTGCAGCAGCTTACTTACTAGGTCTGTTCGACCTTTAATTTTTTACATGATCTGAGTTCAGACCGGCGTGAGCCAGGTCAGTTTCTATCTTTTATTATAAATTATGTTTTAGTACGAAAGGACCAAACATATAGAGTATCTCTTTATTTTTTGATTAATATTGTTGCTTTGACAGATTAAATGTATTAAATTTAGAATTTAATTATGTAGAAAACTCTACAAGCAATAATTTTCATTATCTTTTATGTATTAACTCTAATCTGTGTATTAATTGCGGTTGCTTTCACTACCTTATTAGAACGAAGGGTTTTAGGTTACATTCAGCTTCGTAAAGGTCCTAATAAGGTAGGTATAATAGGTTTATTACAGCCTTTTTCTGATGGAATTAAATTGTTTTTTAAGGAACAAACTTATCCTTATTTCTCTAATTTTTTAATTTATTACTTTATTCCTGCATTTATATTAATTATGTCTTTTGTTCTTTGAATATTATTCCCTTTTATTATAAATGTATATAACTTTAATTTTGGTGCTTTATTTTTTTTATGCTGTACAGGAATAGGCGTTTATGGAGTTCTTCTTTGTGGTTGAGGTTCTAATTCTAATTATGCTCTTTTAGGAGGTATTCGGTCTTTAGCTCAGACAATCTCTTATGAAGTAAGAATGGCTTTAATTTTAGTTTGTTTCCTTATTCTTATTTTAAGATTTAATTTTATTGAGTTTATAATTTTTCAGAATTATACTTGATTTATTTTTATATCTTTACCTTTGTTTTTTTGTTGGTTTTCAACCTGTTTGGCAGAAACTAATCGTTCTCCATTTGATTTTGCTGAAGGGGAATCTGAATTAGTCTCTGGATTTAATGTTGAATACAGAAGAGGTGGGTTTGCTTTTATTTTTCTTTCTGAATATATGAATATTATTTTTATAAGATTATTAAGTTGTATTATTTTTTTTGGATGTGATTTATCTTCTATTGGTTTTTTTATTAAGTTATCTATTTTGGTGTTTATTTTTATTTGAGTTCGGGGAACTCTTCCTCGTTATCGATATGATAAATTAATATATCTTACTTGAAGGATATTTTTGCCTCTTTCCCTGAATTATCTTCTTTTCTTTTCAGGTGTTATACTATTAATACTATAACATTATAAATAGTGAAGTATTGATCCTAGTCTATAATTACTGTAGACCAGATTTTTTTTATCTATCTGGTCTACAGATAAGTTAAAAAGGTTTTTATGTCTTTATCTTGTATTTTCAAAATACATGCTTTAAATAAGCTATTTAACTAATTTATTAGCTTATCTCATTGTTTAAGGATTAGAGGATTAATTGTAAAATATAAAAAGTATATTACTGTTAAGATCTGTCCTGTTAGGATAAAAGGTTCTTCTGCTGGTCGGGCTCCAATTCAGGTTAATAATAGTATAGTTCTAGCAAGAATTCAGAACATGACTTGATTTATTGGGTAAAAGGTGTTTCCTTGAAACTTTCTTGTATTTGTTAATGGTAAAATTATAATAATAACAATAGATAGTAGTATGGCAATAACTCCTCCTAATTTATTAGGGATTGATCGTAAGATGGCGTAAGCGAATAAGAAGTATCATTCTGGTTGAATATGTACAGGTGTAACTAATGGATTTGCTGGAATGAAATTTTCAGGGTCTCCTAAAATTCGGGGTTCTAGCAAGTTTAGTATAATAAATATAAAGATTGTAATAATTACTCCTATTAAGTCCTTAATGGAGAAAAATGGGTGGAATGGGATTTTATCTAAATTACTTTTTAATCCTAAAGGGTTACTAGATCCTGTTTGATGTAGAAATAATAAATGAATTATAGTTATTGCAGCGATAATGAATGGTAGTAAGAAGTGTAAAGCAAAAAATCGCGTTAAAGTGGCATTGTCTACTGAAAATCCTCCTCATAATCATTTTACTAAATCATACCCCAGATATGGAACTGAACTAAGTAAATTAGTAATTACTGTGGCTCCCCATAAAGATATTTGTCCTCATGGTAAAACATATCCTAAAAATGCTGTTCCTATAATTACTAAAAATATAATTACACCAATTATTCAAGTTATAATTAATTTATATGATCCATAATAAATTCCACGTCCTACATGGAGGTATAAACAAATAAAAAATAATGATGCTCCATTTGCGTGGACTCTTCGTAAGAGTCACCCATAATTAACGTCTCGACAAATATGAATAACTCTGCTAAAAGCTAATTCGATGTTTCCTGTATAATGTATTGCTAAGAATACTCCAGTAATAATTTGAATTATAAGGCATATTCTTAATAATGACCCTATATTCCATCATAAGGAAATACTAGATGGAGCGGGGAGGTCTACTAATGAGTTGTTAATAATTTTAATTAATGGGTGTATTTTTCGAATTGGTTTATTCATTAGCTTTTCAATCGTAAAGGTCCTTCTGAAACTTCAACAATATATGATACAATAATTATGGTTAAAAATAAATAGCAAATTATAGTTAAAGTTACGTATATAATATTTTCGTTAAATAATTTAGTTAATCTTATGATCTGGTCATTTCTAATTATTGTTCTTATATTAGTAGACCAGATTCTTTTTTTATCTATCTGGTCTACTAATATATATATTGTGGCTGTTAAGAATATTATGAGTATAAATAATGCTAGTTTTGTTGATGATTCAAATTTTTCGTTAGATGCAATACTTGCTATATATATAAATAAAACTAGAGCCCCTCTTAGTATAGTAATAAGAAGAATATAAGATAATCAAAATGAATTGGTTATTAATCCTGTTATTATTGCGATTAATAGTGTTTGAATAATTAAGATTAATCCTATTCTTAACGGATGTTTAAGTAATGGGAATGTAATTCTTATTGTTAAAGATAGTGTAAGTATAAATATTCTAATTTCAGTGAATAGTTTAATTAAAAATTTTAATTTTGGAGATTAAAGATGAGCGAGTAGCTTTCCACTGAAGTTTTAAAGGAATCCTAACTATGATTTACAAGATCATTATTTTTTTTAAACTATTAAAACTTATTTATTATTATTATTCTGTTTTTATGATTTTTATGGGTTTGTTTGTTTTTTGTTCTATACGTAAGCATTTACTTTTAACTTTATTGAGATTGGAATTTTTGGTTCTAGCTTTATATTTTATGTTTTATATTTTTATGAGAGTTTATGGTATATCTTATTATTTTGTTTTAGTTTTTTTAACTTTTGCTGTTTGTGAAGGGGCTTTAGGGTTAAGAATTTTGGTTACTTTAATTCGTGGTTCTGGTAATGATAGAGTTTCTAGTCTTTCTGTCTTGTCATGGTAAGTATATTATTATATATTTTTTTCTTGATCCCTCTTTTGTTTTTTAATTCTTGATGGTTTTTTATAATCTTTTTAATTATTGGTTTTTTTTATTATTTGAATCAATTTTGATTTTTGAGTTATTGTTCTATAATAAGATACTCTTTAGGAGGTGATACATTGTCTATATGTATAATTTTTTTAAGTTTTTGAATTGTTTCTCTTATAATTCTAGCTAGTTATTCTGTTTATTTTTTTCGTAATTTTTATATTGAATTTATTTTGGTGAATTTATTTTTATTAATCTTTTTAATTTTTTCTTTTAGAACAGTCAACCTTTTTTTATTTTATTTATTTTTTGAATCTTCTTTAATTCCTACTTTATTTCTGATTTTTGGCTGGGGTTATCAGCCTGAGCGGTTGAGTGCTGGGTTTTATCTTTTGTTTTATACTTTATTTGCTTCTCTCCCCCTCCTCCTTGTTCTTTTTATAATTAATTCTATCTCAGGAACTTTATATTATTATTTAATTGTTATAGATTGTAATTTTTATGTTTATATTTCTTTAATTATGGCTTTTTTAATTAAAATACCTATAATTTTTGTTCATTTCTGATTGCCTAAGGCTCACGTGGAGGCCCCTATTGCTGGATCTATAATTTTAGCTGGAGTTCTTTTAAAATTAGGAGGTTATGGTTTATTGCGTGTTTTTAGTTTTATTTCTTATAAATACTATAATGATTTTTTCATTGGTGTTAGATTATTTGGTACTTTTCTAGTGGGTGTTTTATGTTTATATCAGACGGATATTAAATCTTTAATTGCATATTCTTCTGTGGCTCATATAGGTTTAATTATTTGTGGTATTTTTACTTTAAATACTTGGGGCTTTTTTGGTTCTTTAATTTTAATAATTGGGCATGGATTATGTTCTTCAGGTTTATTTAGTTTAGCAAATATTGTTTATGAGCGTGCTCATAGACGAAGATTTGTTGTAAATAAGGGCTTAATTACATTAATACCTTCTTTATCTTTCTTTTGATTTATTTTAAGAGCTAATAATATGGCTTCTCCTCCCTCTCTAAATTTATTGGGTGAAGTGATATTAATTAATAGTTTAATGAGATGAAGTTCTATAAGATTTATTTTTTTAGGGTTATCTTCTTTTTTAAGATGTTGTTATAGAATTTATTTATATTCTTATACTCAGCATGGGTCCTTTTTTAGAGGTTATGTGAGTTTTGGTTCTAATACCTTTCGTGAATTTGTTTTAATTCTGTTTCATATCTTAYCATTAAATTTTATTATTATAAGGGTTGATATCTTTGTTATTTGAATTGGTTAACTTAAGTAGTTTATTTAGAATAATAATTTGTGGGGTTATAGGTGTATTTTATCTTAAGTTTTGTTTAATATATCTTTATATCTTTTAGGAGGACTTTTACTTCTTCTTTCATCTTTTTCTTTTTTATTTATGGGTTTTTATTTTTTATCTCTTGATTATATTTTATTTTTGGATTGGGAATTTCTTACAGTTAATAGATGTTCCTTAACTATAACCTTTTTATTTGATTGAATATCCTTATTGTTTACTGGCTTTGTTTTTATAATTTCTTCTATAGTTGTGTATTATAGAGAGTCTTATATAACTAATGATCAAGACAGGGTTCGGTTTTATTTTTTGGTTTTATTATTTATTATTTCTATAATAATAATAATTGTTAGACCTAATTTAATTAGAATTTTAATTGGCTGAGATGGTCTTGGGCTTGTTTCTTATTGTTTAGTTATTTATTTTCAGAATTTTAAATCTTATTGTGCTGGAATATTAACTATTCTAACTAATCGGATTGGAGATGTAGCTATTTTAATTTCTATTGCCTGAATACTTAATTTTGGTAGATGGCATTATATTTTTTATATAGGTTTATGGGATTCCTGAAATTTTTATTTGGTCTTATTAATTATTTTGGCAGGATTTACTAAAAGAGCTCAAATTCCTTTTTCTTCCTGACTACCAGCAGCAATGGCTGCTCCAACCCCTGTTTCTTCATTAGTTCATTCATCTACTTTAGTAACTGCAGGTGTTTATTTATTAATTCGATTTTCGAGTTTATTAAATAATATTGATTGTTCTTTTTTTATTTTATTATCTATATTAACTATATTTATAGCGGGTCTAGGGGCTAATTTTGAGTTTGATTTAAAAAAAGTTATTGCTCTTTCAACATTAAGTCAGTTAGGATTAATAATATCTATTTTATTTATAGGTTTTCCTGATCTCGCCTTTTTTCATCTTCTTACTCATGCTTTTTTTAAAGCTCTTTTATTTTTATGTGCTGGTTTAATAATTCATTGTATGAATGATTCTCAGGATATTCGTCATATAGGATTATTAATTAATCAGTTACCTTTTACTTGTACATGTTTTTGTATTTCTAGATTATCTTTATGTGGGCTCCCTTTTATATCTGGGTTTTATTCAAAGGATGTAATTTTGGAAATAATAAGAATAACTTATTATAGTGTATTTGTTTTTTTTATTTTTTTTATTTCTGTTGGGTTAACTGTATCTTATAGAACTCGGTTGATTTATTATATTTTATCTCAAAGTAAGAATAATTATGTGTCAGTTAATTTGGTAGAGGATAATATTATAATAAAATCTATACTTTTATTATCAGTATTAGCTGTTTTAGGGGGGAGACTGCTTAGTTGATCTCTTTTTAAAAATCCATCCATAATCATTCTCCCATTCCTTTTAAAGATTCAACCTATCCTTTTTGTTTTATTGGGAGGTTGAATCGGTTATGAGCTTTGTTTTACTGGACTTTTTATGAATTTGTATACTTTAGGGGGTTACTTTGTCTCTTTCTTTTTTGGTTCTATGTGATTTATACCTTATTTTAGAACTATTTGTAGTTACACGGGTATTTTAAGTTTATCTCGTGTTTTTAATGAATTAATGGATAATGGTTGGGGAGAATACGGCGTTTCTAAGTCGTTTTTAATGTACGGTTCTTTTATAAGTAAATTATATTTATTTTATCAAGTAAATAATATTAGGATTTTTATGGGTGTGTTTGTATTTATTTTTATAATTACTTTAATTTATTCAAATAGCTTAAATTAAAGCTCAGTGTTGAAGGTACTGCGATAAGTCTATCTTTTTGAATATTTAAAGAGTTTGTTTTCTCATCTCTCCATTGAAAGTGAAGTGTTTTTATTAAACTAAATAAATAAGAGAAAAACGGAGTTAAACCGCTTTAAAAGATAGTTAGCAGCTTCTTTTAGATTCTTCATTCTCTTTTAATTGGATTAATTAATCATTTCTTTCATTAACAATGAATTGCCTCTTTTTGGCTTCAATTAATAAGTAAGGAGATAAATTCTCTATTTTTAGGTCGAAACTAAAAGTAATTTTTACTTCACTACTTTAAATGAATTTATGAGGAAGACTTTATTGTACTTTTTAATTGCAAATTAAATGTTATTTTTAACTACATCCCCATTTAGCTCATTCTAAAACCCCGTTATTCCATTCATGGAACAGTCCCAGGATTAAGATAACAATAAAAATTATAATTGTTCTGAATCAGGATCAAATTACTCTTCTTTTAATTGTAATGATTATTGGTAGAATAATTACAATTTCGATGTCGAAAATTAGGAATAAAACAGCAATTAGGAAGAATTGTGTTGAGAATGGGGTTCGTGATGATCTTTTAGGGTCAAATCCACATTCAAATGGGGATATTTTTTCTCGATCTATTCTTGATTTTTTGGAAATTAGAGAGCATACTATTATTAATATTAGTGCAATAATAGTTGATATTATGATTGAAAGAATTGTTTTTACTATTACCCTTTCTAAATTTTAGACCTTTTAATTGGAAGTTAAATATACTTTTTATACTAAAAGGGTAATTAACTACCTCATCAGTAAATTGATATATATAGAAATAATCATACTACATCTACAAAATGTCAGTATCAGGCTGCTGCTTCAAATCCAAAATGGTGATTTTTTCTAAAATGGAATATTATGTGTCGTATAAGGCAAATTATTAAGAATGTTGTTCCGATAATAACATGAATACCATGGAATCCAGTTGCTATAAAGAAACATGATCCATATACTGAATCTCTAATAGTAAAACTTGATTCATAATATTCGAATGCTTGAAGTGCTGTAAAGTATAGGCCTAATATGACAGTTAATATTAAGGCCTGAGTGGCTTGAGTATAATTTCTTTCTATTAATCTGTGATGAGCTCATGTAACTGTAATTCCTGAGCATAGCAGGATTATTGTATTAAGGAGGGGAATTTCTGTTGGATTGAATGTTAAAATTCCTTTTGGTGGTCAAATTCTTCCAATTTCTACGGTTGGGGCTAGACTTCTATGAAAAAAGCCTCAGAAGAATGAAATAAAGAAGAATACTTCTGAGACAATAAATAGGATTATTCCTCATTTCAATCCTGTTGTTACTGAAATTGTGTGTTTACCTTGATAGGTACCTTCTCGTACGATATCTCGTCATCATTGAATTATTGTTATAATAGTAATAACTGCTCCTAAAATATATAATCTTATATCGTTTTTATGGAATCATATGATTATTCCTGATATAAGCGTTATTGCTCCAATAGCTCCTGTAAGAGGTCAGGGTCTATAATCTACTAGATGGAATGTGTGATTATGTTTTCTCATAAGTTACTTCTCTTGTGTATAATGTTCTTAAAACTGAAAATACGTAGGCTTGAATTAAAGATACTGCTATTTCAAATATTATAAGTATAATTTGAATTAATATAAGTATTGGAATAATTATTCTTCTTGATTCTATAATATTGTTTCCCAATAATCTTATAAGTAAATGTCCTGCAATTATATTAGCTGTTAGACGAACAGCCAGGGCTCCTGGCCGGATTATATTTCTAATGGTTTCAATGCATACTATAAAAGGTATTAATATGGCGGGGCTCCCTTCTGGAATAAGGTGTGCAAATATGTGCTGGGAATGATTAATTCATCCAAATATTATTAATGTAATTCATATAGGTAAGGCTAATGATAGTGTAAATGCTAGATGTCTTGAGCTGGTGAATACATATGGAAGTAATCCTATAATATTGTTTCAGAAAATGAATATGAATAATGAAATAAATATTATTGAAAATCCTATTGATCTTTTTCCTAATAGAGTTTTAAATTCTTTATGTAATCTTATATAAGCAATTTTTATAATAGAGAAGTATCGTGATGGGATTAATCAGAATATTGATGGAATTATAATAAATACTAGGAAGGTTCTAGTTCAGTTAAGTGATGTATTAATAGTTGTTGCAGGATCAAAAGTTGAAAATAATCTTGTTATCATTTTCAATTTAAGTTTAATTTAGTTATTTTTTCTTGAATACCTGTTTTTCTGGAAGGGGAAGTTAAATAGTAAAATATAGTTCAGGTTATTATTAGCGATATAATAAATATAATAAATAAAGTTGTTCATCAAAGTGGTGATATTTGAGGTATTAAGGAATATTATATAATATTTTTAGTTTGACAATCTAATGTTTTAAGTTAAACTAATTCCTTTCATTAAGGGCGTTTGTTAATTGCCATATTTTGGTTTAAGAGACCATTACTTACTTTCAGTCACTTAATGTTAGTTTGATTTTAGTCATTCAATAAATTGTTTAATATCAACTCTTTCGATTACGATTGGTATGAATCTGTGATTAGCTCCACAGATTTCAGAGCATTGTCCAAATATAATTCCGGGTCGGTTAATATTGAATCTTCCTTGGTTCAGTCGTCCTGGTGTTGCATCAATTTTAATTCCTAAACTAGGAATAGTTCAGGAGTGTAATACATCTGCTGCCGTTACTAAAATACGAGTCTGGGTGTTTATTGGTAAGATGATTCGATTATCTACATCTAATAATCGGAATTCATTGTTTTCCAATTCGTTGGACGGTTTCATATAAGAGTCAAATTCAAGGTTTTTAAAATCGGAGTATTCATATCTTCAGTATCATTGGTGTCCAATAGATTTAATTGTCAACATAGGATTAAAGATTTCATCTATTAAGTATAATAGACGTAGGGAAGGTAAAGCGATAAATATTAAAGTTACAGCTGGTATAATAGTTCAAATAAGTTCGATTGTTTGGCCTTCAAGAAGAAATCGATTAATTAATTTGTTGAATATAACTGTTGATAAAATGTATCCTACAAGAATTGTAATTATTGTAAGGATTATTAATGTATGGTCATGAAAAAAAATTAACTGTTCTATTAATGGTGAATTTGCATCTTGTAGTCTTAGTTTTGCTCATGTTGCAATTCTTAATGAAAGAATTCTCTTTATAAGGGAAGCTTAAATTCACTGCACTTATCTGCCACATTAAGAGTTAAATAGGATTGGGAGTTCTGAATATGAATGTTCTGAAGGGGGATATTTTTGGAGTCATTCAATATTAGTTGATATTCTTTGAGAGAAAAGAGCTTGGCGTTTAGAGGTTATTCTTTCTCATAAAATGAGAATAAAGAATATAATTCCAATGATTGATATAATTCTTCCTATTGAAGAAACAATATTTCAACATATGAATGCGTCTGGATAATCGGAGTACCGGCGAGGTATTCCTCTTAATCCTAGAAAATGTTGAGGAAAAAAAGTTATATTAACTCCTACAAATATAACAAGGAATTGAATTTTTAGTCAAAGTGGATTTAACGTTAGTCCTGTAAATAAAGGATATCATTGAATTAATCCTCCTATAATAGCAAATACTGCTCCTATAGATAATACATAGTGGAAATGTGCTACTACATAATAAGTATCGTGTAGAATAATATCAATTCTTGAGTTTGCTAAAATTACTCCAGTCAAACCTCCTATAGTAAATAGGAATACGAATCCAAATGCTCATAAAATTCTTGGTGAATAATTAATCTTTCTTCCATGAAGAGTAGCTAATCATCTAAAAATCTTAATTCCTGTAGGAACAGCAATAATTATTGTGGCTGATGTAAAATAAGCTCGAGTATCTACATCTATTCCTACTGTAAATATGTGATGAGCTCAAACAATAAATCCTAGTAAACCAATGGCTAATATAGCATAAATTATTCCTAAGGCCCCAAATGCTTCATTTTTTCCTGCTTCTATAGAAATAATATGGGAAATTAATCCAAATCCAGGTAGAATTAAAATGTAAACTTCAGGGTGTCCAAAAAATCAAAATAAATGTTGATACAAAATAGGGTCTCCTCCCCCTGAAGGGTCAAAGAATGAGGTATTAAAGTTTCGATCTGTTAAAAGTATTGTAATAGCTCCTGCTAATACAGGTAATCTTAGAAGTAATAAGAGGGCTGTAATTCCAACTGATCAAACAAATAAAGGAATTCGTTCTGGGGTTATACCAGATGAGCGTATGTTAATAATTGTAGAGATAAAGTTTACTGCTCCTAAAATTGATGAAATTCCTGCTAAGTGTAGAGAAAAAATTGCTAAGTCTACGGAAGCCCCTCTGTGGGCAATGTTTCTGGAGAGGGGAGGATAAACTGTTCATCCAGTTCCTGCACCTCTTTCAGTTATCCCTCTAACAAGGAGGAGGGTTAGGGATGGAGGTAATAATCAAAATCTTATGTTATTTATTCGTGGGAATGCTATGTCTGGTGCACCAATTATTAGAGGGACTAATCAGTTTCCGAAACCTCCAATTATAATTGGTATAACTATAAAGAAAATTATAACGAATGCATGAGCTGTTACTACGACATTATAAATTTGATCATCGCCAATAAATGATCCTGGTTGACCTAACTCAATTCGAATTAGTCATCTTAATGATGTACCTACTATTCCAGATCAGGCGCCGAATAAAAAGTAGAGAGTTCCAATATCCCTATGGTTGGTTGAAAACAATCATTTGTTCATTAAGGTAGAGTGGCTGAAAATAAAGGCAGTAAATTGTAAATTTATTAATGGTTCAAACCCTATACCAAGGCTTTATAGTCAATATTATGATGTCAGACTGCAATTCTGGAGTAGTGAGTAACTAAAGCTTACAAATATTCCTGTAATTTTAACTTTGAAGGTTAATAGTTTTATTAACTTAAAGCTTTAGAGACTCAAAGTTCTAATTACAGGTAAAATTATATTGATTGTAATAATTGTGGTCAATGTATTTCTATTTGATTTAATATTCGATGATCATTTATTTGATGAATTTCTAAGTAATAAAACAGTTCTTACTAATCGTAAATAATAGAATAAGGTAATTAAGATTGATATAATTATAATTATTAAAGTAGTATATGAATTTGATATAATTATATTTTGGATTACTATTCATTTAGGTAAGAATCCTAAAAATGGAGGAAGTCCTCCTAATCTCATAAATAGAATAATTACTGATAATTTTTCTGAGAATCTAGGTGATGTTATTATAAATTGATTAATTGAAAATCTAGATAGGGAGTGGAATATATAGATTAATATTGCTAAAATAGCTGAGTAAATTATTAAATATATAATTCATATTTCGTTTCTAAACTTTATACAAGCAATTATTCATCCTATATGTCTAATTGATGAATATCCTATAATTTTTCGAATGGATGTTTGATTTAATCCTCCGATAGCTCCGACAAGTGTTGATATGATAATAATAATTGGAATTAATGAACTTTTTTCTACTAGAAATGAGAGAATTGTTAAAGGTGCAATCTTTTGTCAGGTTATTATAATTATACAATTAGTTCAATTCATTTTTTCTAAAATCTCTGGTAATCAAAAGTGAAAAGGGGGCACGCCTAGCTTAATAAACATTCTAAATAATAGTATACTATTTAATAGTAAATCAATTATAGTATTAGATACTATAATTAATCTATTTCTTAGGATAGACACTAATATTAGGATCGATCCCAATCTTTGAATTAAAAAATAGATTATACATCTTTCTGATGTATTCAAATTCTTTAATTTATATAAAATTGGGATAAAAGCGATCAAGTTTATTTCTAGGCCAATTCACATTCTTAACCATGTTTCAGATCTTAGTGTTAGAAAAGTTCCTAAAATTATAATAATGTAAAATAATATTTTACTAATATTTTTTATTAAAAAGAAGAAGATTGGACTTCTATAATTAGGGTATGAACCTAATAGCTTAATTAGCTTATCTTTTTATAATTTGGTGTATGATGCACACAGAATTTTGATTTCTTTGGATCTAGTTTAAATCTAGAATTTATAATAAGAGTAATAATCTACATTATCTATCTCATCAAGATAGTCCTTTTTGTCAGGCACCTTATT